TTTTTTATAAAAAAATTAAAAATAATGGTGTATAGTTAATAGTTAATAAAGGAAAATTATTGTAATTATATAAATTTTTATAAATAATTATATATTTATATAAATATTAAAAAGTTTTTTTTATTCTACAATTTTTAACAAAAAGGTTATTACTAAGTATATTAAAATTTTACTATTGGAGAATTTTTAAGAAATAATAAAAATTTAATATAAATAATAAAATAAATAAACATTTATTTATATATAAATTGTATATATATATATATATTAATAATTTATATATAAAAAAAAAAAAAAAATAAAAAATTTTAGCATAATTTAATAAATTAGTTTATTTTAAAAAAAGGGGATTTTTTTTTTGTTAAATTAAATGTTTGTTTAAAATATTACTAATTAAAATTTTTAAAAATAAATTTTTAATAAAAATAATTAAATAAAATAATAAATTTAAAAAAAAATTATTTTAATTTATTTAATTTTTAATTTTTTAGGTTAAATAAAATAATTTTATTTATGTTAATAAATTTAATTAAATAAAATTTTACATATAAAATTTTTTATAAAAAAATAATTTTTTAAATAAAAATTAAATTAAAATTTATATATTTATTAATAGTAGTAATTAATATTATTAATTTAATTAATGTTAAATTGTAGTTATTATTTAAAAATAATGATTAAATTTGTGCCAGCAGTCGCGGTTACACAAATATTATAATTAAATTTTTTTAATGAAAGTTAAAATAAAAGAATATAAGAAATAAAAATAAATTTTTAAGTGAAATTTAAATTTTATTTAAAATTTTTATTATTTAAGAAATTTTTGAAGCTTAAAAAATTTAATTTTTAAACTAGGATTAGATACCCTATTATTTAAATTGTTAATAATAAACATTTAGGTAGTAATAATTAATTTTTTAAAACTTAAAAAATTTGGCGGTATTTTATTCTGTTTAGAGGAACTTGTTCTGTAATTGATAATCCACGAATATTTTACTTTTTTTTGTTTTCAGTTTATATATCGTTGTCATAAGAATATTTTAATAGAAAAAATAATTTTCAAGAATTTAGATTAAAAAAAATGTCAAATCAAGGTGTAGTTTATGGAAAAGTAGAAATGAGTTACAATAAAGTTTATTTATAATGAATAATTTTTTTAAATAAAAATTTGAAGGTGGATTTAAAAGTAAATTAATTTATAAAAATTAATTGATTATAGTTTTAAAATATGCACATATCGCCCGTCGCTCTCGTTATTAAAATTTTAAATGAGATAAGTCGTAACATAGTAGATATACTGGAAAGTGTATCTAGAAATACAGTTTAAAGCTTAAGTAGTAAAGTATTTTATTTACATTAAAAAGAAATATGTGCAAATCATTTTAAACTGATAAAATAGAAACTTAATATAATTTTAAATTAGTAAAAATTTTTATTTTTTTTTAATAAAAATATTTTTTTTAGTTTAAGTAAATATAATTGAAAAAATAAATTTATATTTATAGTGTAAAGTATTGAAAAAGAAAGTTGAAATAAATTGAAAAATAATTTTAAAAAAAGAAAAATTTATTTTTTGTTCCTTGTGTATCAGGATTAATTAAATTTAAAATTTTTAATAAAAAATAATTTATAATTTAAAAGATTTATAAGTTTTTAATTTTTATTATGTAAAAAATATTGATTAAAAATTTATTGAAATGAGACGTTAATCGTTTTTAAAGTTATATAATTTTTAAAGAAATAAATTTAATTTAGAAATTATAATTTATTATAAGAATAATTATTAATTTTTATAATTTTATAATTTTAATATTTTAGGGGTTGAGCTTTAAAATAAAATTTTAAAAATAAAGGTATAAAAATAAAAAAGAAAATAATCTTAAAAATAGATATTTTTAATTAATTTGTTTTAATTAATTTTTTATTTTTTAATATTTATTATTTTGTAAATTTTAATTTTTTATTTAAATGATTATTTTAATAAAATAAAATGATTTAATAATAATTAAATTAGTAATTTTTAAATTGTTTAAAATATAATAAAAAAGTTATTTTAAAATTATGAACTAGGCAATATTATTTTTAACTGTTTAACAAAAACATTGTTTTTTAAAAATTTTAAAAAATAAGACCTGCACACTGAAAATTTTAAAGAGCCGCGGTAATTTGACCGTGCAAAGGTAGCATAATCATTAGTTTTTTAATTGAAGACTGGGATGAAAGGTTTAATAAAAAATAAGCTTTATTATTTTAAAAATAAATGAATTTATTATTTTAGTAAAAAAACTAAAATTTTGATAAAAGACGATAAGACCCTATAAAGCTTTATAATAAAAATTTATATAATTTTTTTAGAATATTATAAATTTTATTTATTAATTATTTAATTGGGGTGATTTAAAGATTTATTTAACTCTTTATAGAATTTTTTTAATAATAGTTAATATAGAGATCCTTAAATTTTGGATTTAAAAATTAAGTTACTTTAGGGATAACAGCGTAATTTTTTTGGAGAGTTCAAATCGATAAAAGAGTTTGCGACCTCGATGTTGGATTAAGATATAATTTTAGGTGTAGAAGTTTAAATTTTTAGTCTGTTCGACTATTTATTCTTACATGATCTGAGTTCAAACCGGTTTAAGCCAGGTTGGTTTCTATCTTTATTTAAATATTATATTTTAGTACGAAAGGACCAAATATAAAAATATTTTTTTTTAAGTATGAATAAAATTAATATAAAAAAGAATTTAATAATAAAATTTTTACAATAAAGGACTATTTTGGCAGATAAGTGCAATAAATTTAGAATTTATGTATATAGGTTAAAATCTATAAATAGTATTGATTTTTAATTTAGATTTATTTATACCTTTTGTTAGAAGTTTAATATTAATTATTTTTGTAATAGTAAGAGTTGCTTTTTTAACATTATTAGAACGTAAGGTATTAGGGTATGTTCAAATTCGAAAAGGTCCTAATAAAATTGGGTATTTTGGAATTCTTCAGCCATTTTGTGATGCAATTAAGTTATTTACAAAAGAACAAATCTTGCCTTTTTTATCTAATAGAATTATTTATTATTTTTCTCCTGTTTTTTCTTTATTTTTATCTTTATTTATTTGATTGTGTATTCCTTTTTTAGTAAAACTATATTCTTTTAATTTAGGGGTTTTATTTTTTTTTTGTTGCATAAGTTTTGGGGTTTACATAGTTATATTGGCCGGTTGGTCATCAAATTCGGCTTATGCTTTATTAGGGTCTTTGCGGTCTATTGCTCAAACAATTTCTTATGAAGTAGCTTTAGTTTTGATATTATTATCTGTTTTATTTTTAATTGGAAGTTTTAATTTAATTTATTTTGAGTTATTTCAAAAAAATTTGTGATTTTTAATTTTATTTTTTCCTATTGGTATGATATGAATAATTTCTAGTTTAGCAGAAACTAATCGTACTCCTTTTGATTTTGCTGAAGGGGAATCTGAATTAGTTTCAGGGTTTAATGTTGAATATGGTGCTGGAGGTTTTGCGTTAATTTTTTTAGCTGAATATGCAAGAATTTTATTTATGAGTATATTATTTTCTATATTATTTTTGGGGTCCCAGGTTTGTTCTTTTTTCTTTTTTTTAAAATTGAATTGTATTGCTTTTTTATTCATTTGAGTTCGGGGAGCATTACCCCGGTATCGTTATGATAAGTTAATAAATATGGCTTGAAAAAGTTATCTTCCCAGTGTATTGTATTTTTTATTTTTATTTGTTGGTTTATTCATTTTTATTTTTTAATAATTAAAATTAGTATAAAATTAAAGTTAATAGAAAATTTAAATTTCTATATTATGTTTTCAAAACATATGCTTGTTCAAGCTCATTAACTAATTTATTTTACTTAAATATTTATTATTTGAATAAATTCTCTCATCAGATTGCAATTAAAGGATTAATAATAAAATATAAAAAATAAATAACAGTTAAAAGTTGTCCGGTTAGAATATATGGATCTTCTACGGGGCGGGCTCCAATTCAAGTTAGCAACACTACTGTAATTGTTATAATTCAAAATAAAATTTGGTTAATAGGGTAGAATTGGGAACTTTGGAAAGTAAATTTATTTGTGAAAGGTAAAATGAATAAAATAGCAATTGATATAACAAGTGCAATTACTCCTCCTAATTTATTCGGGATTGATCGAAGAATTGCATATGCAAATAAGAAGTACCATTCTGGTTGGATATGTGGGGGGGTTACTAGGGGATTTGCTGGAATAAAATTGTCTGGGTCTCCTAGAGCGTAGGGTGCAATTAGGGTCAGGAATGTTAAAGATATTAGTATAATCACAAATCCAAAGATATCCTTATAAGAAAAGTATGGGTGAAAAGGAATTTTATCAGAGTTTCTATTAATTCCTAGGGGATTATTTGAACCTGTTTGATGTAAAAATAATAGATGGATTATTGTGAATGCTGCAATGATAAATGGGAATAAAAAGTGAAAAGAAAAGAATCGTACTAAAGTTGCATTGTCTACAGCAAAACCACCTCATAGTCATTGGACTAAGTCTGTTCCTATATAGGGAATAGCAGAGAGTAGATTTGTAATTACTGTTGCACCTCAGAAAGATATTTGTCCTCATGGTAATACATATCCTATGAAAGCAGTACCCATAGTTAAAAAAAATAAGATTACTCCAACTCTTCATGTATAAATATATTTATATGAGCCATAGTAAATTCCTCGGCCTACGTGGAGGTAAATACAAATAAAAAAAAATGATGCACCATTGGCGTGGAGAGTTCGTAAAATTCAACCATAATTTACATCACGACAAATATGATTAACAGAATCAAATGCCATTGTGGTGTCGGCAGTGTAATGTATTGACAAGAAAATTCCTGTCGCAATTTGTAAAATTAGACATAGTCCTAGAAGAGATCCAAAATTTCATCAACTAGAAATATTAGAAGGAGCCGGAAGGTCAACTAATGCGTTATTTATAATTTTAAATAAGGGGTGGGTTTTTCGAATAGGTTTATTCATTTATATTTTAGTTTTTAGGCCGTAGGGGTCCTTCAAAAATATTAGTAATCTTTACTGTGGCAATTAGGGTTAGAAATAGATAATTAATTAATAAAATAGTAATAATATTTATAGGAAAATTATATAATTTGTTAAGGGTTAAATTATTTTCTAAAAATAGGTTTTTTATGTCAGGTAAACTTAAGTTATCAATGTTGAAGATTTTGTTAAAAAATAATATTTTAAAGTCAAAAAATAAAATAAATAATAAAAATATAAAAAAGAATATAAAAAAAGAAGTGATAATTTTAATATTAATAGAAAATTTAAATATTTCATTTGATGCAATAGAAGTTATATATATAAATAAAATTAATATACCCCCTAAGAAAATTAAAAATAATGAATAAGAAAATCAAAAAGATTTAGTTAGTAAACCAGTAAATAGGGCAATAGAAATTGTTTGAATTATTAACAAAATACCTATTGAAAGTGGATGATTTATTATTGAAAAAGAAAATGAAGAAATAATGAAAAAGAAAAATATTAGATTTTGTATAATTTCAGAACAGAAAATAGTTTATAAAAAAATATTAATTTTGGGAATTAAAGAAGAGTTATTTTTATTCTTTTCTGATATTTAAAAAGAAAGATTTCTTATTTTTGGTTTACAAGACCAATGTTTTTATTAAACTATTTAAATTTTAATGTTAACAACTTTAATTTATTTATTTATATTTATTTTTTTTATGGGTATTTTTTCTTTTATTTTTTCATATAAGCATTTATTAAATATATTGTTAAGTTTAGAATTTATTGTTTTAAGATTGTTTATCTTTTTATTTTTTTATTTAAATTTTTTTAATTTTGAGCAATATTTTAGAATATATTTTTTAGTGTTTTCTGTTTGTGAAGGGGTTTTAGGGTTATCTATTTTAGTTTCTATAATCCGTTCTCATGGTAATGATTATTTTTTAAATTTTTCTTTTTTACAATGTTAAAAATTTTTTTTTTTTTGTTATTTATAATTCCTATTTGTTTTATGAAAAATATATTTTGAATGGTTCAAAATATAATTTTTTTTTGTTTTTTTATGTGTTTATTTATGAGTTTTAATTTAAGATTATTTAATCCTGTTATAATTTTTGGTATGGATATTTTATCATTTGGTTTAATTTTATTAAGTTTTTGAATTTGTGCTTTAATAATTATATCTAGAAGAGGTGTTTATTTTTCTAAATTAAATTTTAATTATTTTTTATTTAATATTATTTTTCTTTTATTTATACTATTATTGACTTTTAGTTGTATAAATTTATTTTTATTTTATGTGTTTTTTGAAAGTAGATTAATTCCTACTTTATTTTTAATTTTGGGGTGGGGGTATCAACCTGAGCGTTTACAGGCTGGTCTTTATCTTTTGTTTTATACTCTTTTTGCGTCATTACCACTTTTAATGGCATTATTTTATATTATAAATAATTTTTATTCATTAAATTTTCTTTTTTTAAAGGAGTTTAATATTGATAATTTTTTATTATATCTTTTTTTAGTTTTTGCTTTTTTGGTTAAGATACCTATATTTTTGGTTCACCTTTGATTACCAAAGGCACATGTAGAGGCTCCTGTTTCTGGTTCTATAATTTTGGCCGGGGTTTTATTGAAGTTAGGGGGCTACGGATTAATTCGAGTTTTTTCAATTATTGTAAATATTTCTATAAAGTTAAATATTTTTTGGATTGTATTAAGATTAGTAGGGGGTTTTTTAGTGAGATTAATTTGTTTGCGTCAAATTGATTTAAAATCTTTAGTTGCTTATTCGTCAGTTGCTCATATAAGATTAGTTATTGGGGGTTTAATGGTTTTATTAAGTTGGGGGTGAGGTTTTTCTTATTCTTTAATAATTGCTCATGGTTTGTGTTCTTCCGGTCTTTTTTATTTAGTGAATTTAACATATGAGCGATTAGGGAGACGAAGATTATTAATTAATAAGGGGATATTAAGATTTATGCCTAGAATTGCTATATGATGATTTTTATTGTGTTCTAGTAATATGGCAGCTCCCCCTTCTTTAAATTTAGTCGGGGAAATTGGGTTGATTAATAGTGTTTTAGGTTGATCTCAAATTTCAATATTTTTATTAATGTTAGTTTCTTTTTTTAGTGCTGCTTATACATTATACCTTTATTCTTATAGTCAACATGGAAAATTTAATAACGGAAATTATAGTTTTTCTTTTGGGTTAAATCGGGAGTATTTAGTTTTAATACTTCATTGATTGCCTGTAAATTTATTATTTTTAAAAAGAGAATTAATAGTATTTTTTTTGTAAATATTTATTTAAATAGTTTAATAAAAATTTTGATTTGTGGTATCAAAGATATAAAAATATTTTATTTTAAATCGTGGAATTTATTTCTATTTGTTTTATTTCTTTTATTTTTTTATTTGCTTTAAGAATATCTTTATTTTTTTTGGGGTTGAATTTTTTATTGTATGATTTAGTATATTTTTTTGAATGAGAAATTTTTAGAATCAATAGAACTATAATAGTAATAGTTTTAATCTTTGATTGAATTAGTCTGTTATTTATATCTTTTGTTTTGTTTATTTCGTCTTTAGTAATTTATTATAGAAAGGATTATATAAGAGAAGATGTTTTTATTAATCGTTTTATTATTTTGGTGTTATTATTTGTTTTTTCTATGATAATAATAATTTTAAGCCCTAATTTAATTAGAATTTTATTAGGGTGGGATGGCTTAGGATTAGTTTCTTATTGTTTAGTTATTTATTATCAAAACGTAAAGTCATATAATGCTGGTATATTGACGGCTCTTTCAAATCGATTGGGTGACGTTGCATTATTGATGTCTATTGCTTGAATATTAAATTATGGAAGTTGAAATTTTTTATTTTATATTGAATTTATAAAGGGGGATTTTCAAATAAGTGTTGTTTGTGCAATAGTAATTTTAGCAGCAATAACTAAAAGAGCCCAGATTCCATTCTCTTCATGGTTACCTGCAGCGATAGCGGCACCTACTCCTGTATCGGCTCTCGTTCATTCATCTACTCTTGTTACTGCCGGTGTTTACCTTTTGATTCGGTTTAGAAGATTATTTATTGGTACAGATTTAGGGAAATTTTTATTATTAATCTCTGGGTTGACTATATTTATGGCAGGGCTAGGTGCTAATTTTGAATTTGATTTAAAGAAAATTATTGCTCTTTCTACTTTGAGTCAGCTTGGTTTAATAATGAGCATTCTTGCGATAGGGTTTTATAAATTAGCTTTTTTTCACCTATTGACACATGCATTATTTAAGGCTCTTTTATTTATGTGTGCTGGAGCTATTATTCATAATATAAAAAATTCTCAGGATATCCGAGATATGGGTAGCCTAACTGTCTATATGCCTTTAACTATTTCTTGTTTAAATGTTGCAAATTTGGCGTTATGTGGTTTTCCTTTTTTAGCAGGATTTTATTCAAAGGATATAATTTTAGAAATAGTTTTAATTTCTGAATTAAATTTATTTTCGGTTTTTTTATTCTTTTTTTCTACAGGTTTAACTGTTAGTTACTCTTTTCGTTTATTTTATTATTCTTTTATTATAACAATAAATCAAAGTTCTATAAATATTTTAAATGATAAAAGTTTTGTTATATTTAAGAGTATATTTGGTTTATTAATTTTTGCTATTTCAGGTGGGGCTATATTAAATTGAATTCTTTTTCCTTATGCTCCTATAATTTGTTTACCTATATTTTTAAAACTTTTGACATTAACTGTATGTGTGATTGGGGGTTTATCAGGGTATTTAATTTCTAATATTAATTTTTTTTCGTTTAATAAATCCTTAAATTATTATTTATTTAGTTTTTTTTCAAGTTCTATATGGTTTATACCGCCATTATCCACTATTGGGGTCACTTATTATCCTCTTACCATAAGTTTTAATTTATTTAAAAATTTAGATCAAGGCTGGTTAGAATTTTTTGGAATTCAGCAAACATTTAAACTTTTTATGAGGGTGTCTGCAATTGTTCAATTTGTCCAGTTTAATAATTTAAAAATTCATTTAACATTATTTGTTTTTTGAATAATTTTTTTAATGGTGTTGTTAATTATAATTTAAAAAAGTTTGTATAAAATTTAAGTAGCTTATATTTAGAGTATGGTTTTGAAGCAGCCAGGGAAATTATTTTAATTCTTAAATATTCCATTAATTGGTCTATTTAAACGAATATCCCGCAGGGGATTTTTTTTTTTTTTATTAATTTTATTTTTTTTGATTTTATGAACCTATCTATAATTTAGATAATATTTTTGATTTTATTAAAATATTATAATTAAAGTTTTTTAGGTTTTATTGTTAATAAGTATGGGGAATTTGTAGGGGGTTAAATTGAAATTTAAGAGTTGATAGTAGTTTAAATAACTTTCTTTTGTTTATTATTGTTGTTACTGATGTGCTCTATTTAAAGTGATAGAATTTATATTTTTTTTTATTTTAGGTTCAGTATATTAATTCATTAAGCTATTCATTTTTTATGAATAATTAAATATAAAATTTTGTGGCGGGGGTGTCCCTTTAATTTTAAAGTTAGGTGATTTCTTAGTTTTTAACAAAATTATAAGAATTATTTTGAATTTATTTAATTTTATAAAAGAACTTTAATCTTTGTTTTTATAATGAAAATATAATGTTTTTATTAAACTATATAAAATTTTTAGTTAGAAATATAAATGGAGTTAAACCATTAAAGAAAAAAGTTAGCAGCTTTCTCTTGAACAACATATTTCTTTAATTGGAATTAGAAAATTATTCAATTTTATCATTAACAGTGATATACCTCTTTTTGGTTTCAATTAAAGTAAAAATAAGGGTATTTTATTGATACCAATGATTAGGTCGAAACTAATTGCAGATTTTGCTTCTTATTTTCTATAAATTTTTTAAGGAAGATTGAAAATTTCAATACTTTTTGAATGCAAATCAAATGTTATATTTAACTACTACCTTTTAAAATGTTCAATTTAAAGATCCTTGGTTTCATTCGTGGAATAGCCCAATAATTAAAATTAAAATAAAGATAAAATTAGTGTAGGTTCAAATTAATAAATTTGAAGACTTTAAAGTTAAAATTATTGGTAAGATAAGAGCAATTTCTACGTCAAAAATTAGAAAAATAATTGCAATTAAGAAAAACCGAATTGAAAAGGGAAGGCGCGAGGAGTTTATAGGGTTAAAACCACATTCGAAAGGTGAAAGCTTTTCTCGGTCTGAAATTTTTTTTTTCCCGAGAATTGTTGAAAGGGCCATTACAATAAAGGCAATAATGAAAATTACTCAAGCTATAATTAATAAATTTAAAATTATTTATATTAAAATTTTTTAAACCTTATGATTGGAAGTCATGAATACTTTTTATACTATATAAATTTATTTTAAAAAGGTTTTATCCTCCTCATCAGTAGATTGAGATATATAAGAAAAGTCAAACTACATCAACAAAATGTCAGTATCAGGCGGCAGCTTCAAAACCAAAATGGTGGTTTTTAGAAAAATGGTTTTGAAGATGTCGTATTAAACAAACAGCTAAAAAAGTAGTTCCAATTAGGACATGAAGTCCATGAAACCCTGTTGCTATAAAAAACGTAGAACCATAAACAGCGTCAGCGATTGTAAAAGGAGCTTCGATGTATTCATAAGCTTGAAGGGCAGAAAAGTAAACACCTAAAAGAATAGTGAAAAATAAACCTTGAGTAGTTTGAGAGTGATTACCTTCCATTAAACTATGGTGGGCCCAGGTAACAGTTACTCCTGAAGATAGAAGGATAGCCGTATTTAGAAGCGGTACTTGGAATGGGTTAAAAGCATAAATTCCCATTGGGGGTCAAATTTTACCTAATTCAATAGTGGGAGAAAGGCTACTGTGAAAAAATGCCCAGAAAAAACTAACGAAAAAAAATACTTCAGAAATAATAAATAAAATTATTCCTCACCGTAACCCTAAAGTTACTGGATAAGTGTGTAATCCCTGAAATGTTCCTTCTCGGGAAATATCTCGTCATCATTGAATTATTGTTAATAATGTAATTAAAATACCTAATAAGAATAGACTTATATCATATTGGTGGAATCATTTGGTAAGTCCTGCAGTTAATGTTATTGCTCCGATTGAGCCTGTTAGAGGTCAAGGGCTATAATTAACTAAATGAAAGGGGTGATTTGCGTGTGCTATCATTTTTATTAATTAAAATTTAATGTTTTTTAGAGTTATAATTGTTAAATAACTTCACTTGAATATAGAGTACTTAAAATAGTAAATACATAAGATTGAATGATTGCAACTGCAGTTTCTAATGTTAATAAAAGAAGTTGGGAGATGATTAGTAAAGAGACTATAAATGTTGATAAAGAGTTCCCAGTGTTTCCTAAAAGAGTAAGTAATAAATGACCTGCAATTATATTTGCAGAAAGTCGAACAGCTAAAGTTCCTGGACGAATAATGTTTCTGATTGTTTCAATTAAAACCATAAATGGCATTAATACAGGAGGAGTTCCTTGGGGAACTAGATGAGCGAATATATGTTTTGTATTATTAATTCAACCAAAAAATATAAAACTTAGTCAAAGAGGAAGAGCTAATGATAATGTTAAGGTTATGTGACTTGTGCTTGTGAAGATGTATGGGAATAGTCCAAGAAAATTATTAAAAAGAATAAATGTAAATAATGAAATAAATATAAATGTAGTTCCTCTATAACTATGAATTCCTAACAATGTTTTAAATTCTTTATGAAGAGTAATAAAAATTTTATTTCAAAAAATATTTAATCGTGAGGGTAAAAATCAGAATATTATAGGGAAAAATAGAATCCCTAAAAAAGAACTTAATCAGTTTAATGAAAGATTAAAAATATTTGTGGAAGGATCAAAAATAGAAAATAAATTTATTATCATTTTCAAGTTAAAATTGTATTATTATTATTTGATTGAACATTATTTTTTAATTCTGTATTCTTAAAAATAGGGTTAAAATTAAAGTAATTTAGAATATTAAAAAATAAAAATAATAATGTAAATATTAAAAATAAAATTGTTCAAAGTATCGGTGATATTTGAGGAATCAAAAAATATCTATAAAATTAGATAATTTTAGTTTGACATACTAATGTTATTAGGTTTAACTAATTTTTTATTGGCCATTAGAAGTAATTACTAGTTTACTATATTTTGGTTTAAGAGACCATTACTTGCTTTTCAGTCATCTAATGGAAAAATTTTTTTTAAATTATATTAGAAATTCATTTAATAAAATGATTTGTTGGAATACTTTCAATTACAATAGGTATAAAACTATGGTTAGCCCCACAAATTTCTGAACATTGGCCGAAGAATAAGCCAGGACGATTAATAAAAAAATTAGTTTGGTTTAATCGACCGGGTGAGGCATCAATTTTTACCCCTAATGAAGGGACAGCTCAAGAATGAAGGACATCTGTGGCTGAAACGAGAATACGAATTTGATTATTAATAGGTAAAATTACACGATTATCTACATCTAGTAATCGAAAAGTATCTAATGATATTTCATTTTGAGGAATTATATAGGAATCAAATTCAATACCAGAAAAATCAGAATACTCATAACTTCAGTATCATTGGTGTCCAATAGTTTTTAAAGAAATAGAGGGGTTATTTACTTCGTCTAAAAGATATAAAATTCGTAAAGAGGGGAATGCAATAAATAGTAAGATAATTGCAGGTAGGATTGTTCAAATTACTTCAATAGTTTGACCATGAAGAAGATAACGATTATTAAGTTTGTTAAAAAATAGGGTTCCTATTAGATAACCTACTGATAATGTTACTAAAATAATAATTAATAAAGCGTGATCGTGAAAAAAATTTAATTGTTCTATAATGGGTGAGTTACTATCTTGTAAACCTAAATTTGCTCATGTTGCCATTTGTTTATATTTCTAATAAAAGTAATAAACTTTATATATGAAGCTTAAATTCATTGCACTATTCTGCCATATTAGAATTTTAAATTAATTAAAATTAATTTGTTAATAGGGGTAATTCATTATATGAATGTTCCATAGGGGGTAGATTTTGGTATCATTCAATAGAAGAACAAAATTGTATAGGGTAAATTTGGTTTCGATGTGTGACAAAACTTTCTCAAATAATGAAAACGAAAAATAATGTTCCGATTATAGAAATTGTGGAACCAATAGTAGAAATAATATTTCAAGCAGTGTATGCATCTGGGTAGTCAGAGTAACGTCGGGGTATACCAGCAAGACCTAAAAAATGTTGAGGGAAAAATGTTAAGTTTACTCCAAAAAACATAATAGCAAATTGAGACTTTAATCAATTTTCATTTAAAGTTAATCCTGTAAATAAAGGATATCAATGGACAAATCCTGCTATAATGGCAAAGACGGCTCCTATAGAAAGCACATAATGGAAGTGAGCAACAACATAGTAAGTATCATGTAGGATTACATCAATAGAAGAGTTAGCTAAAATTACTCCAGTAATACCTCCTACAGTAAATAAAAATACAAACCCTAAGGCTCAAAGAATAGATGGAGAATAATTAATTTGTGTTCCGTGAAGGGTGGCCATTCAACTAAAAATTTTGATTCCTGTGGGTACGGCAATAATTATTGTAGCAGATGTAAAATAAGCTCGTGTGTCTACATCTATTCCTACTGTAAATATATGGTGGGCTCAAACAATAAACCCTAAAAGACCAATGGCGAGTATTGCATAAATTATTCCTAAAGTTCCAAAAGTTTCCTTTTTTCCGCTTTCCTGACTAATAATATGAGAAATTATGCCAAATCCGGGTAAAATTAAAATATAGACTTCTGGGTGTCCAAAAAATCAAAATAAATGTTGATATAGAATTGGGTCCCCTCCCCCAGCAGGGTCAAAGAACGATGTATTTAAATTTCGATCTGTTAGGAGTATAGTAATGGCACCTGCTAGGACTGGTAATGATAAGAGTAATAATACAGTTGTAATAACCACTGATCATACAAATAAAGGTATTCGATCCAAAGTAATACCATTTGCACGTATATTAATAACAGTAGTAATAAAATTTACAGATCCAAGAATTGAGGAGACTCCTGCTAAATGTAAAGAGAAAATGGCTAAGTCAACAGAGGCCCCACTATGAGCAATGGCTGCAGAAAGAGGGGGGTAAACTGTTCACCCTGTTCCTGCACCATTTTCCACAAATGAACTTGAAAGGAGTAGTGTAAGTGATGGGGGGAGTAATCAGAAACTTATATTATTTATTCGGGGGAAAGCTATATCAGGGGCCCCTAGTATTAAAGGTACAAGTCAATTTCCAAAACCACCAATTAAAATTGGTATAACTATGAAAAAAATTATAATAAATGCGTGAGCTGTGACTACTACATTATAAATTTGGTCATCACCAATAAAAGTTCCGGGTCGTCCTAATTCTGCTCGAATAAGTATACTTAAGGAAGTCCCTACTATTCCTGATCAAGCACCAAAAATGATGTAGAGAGTTCCAATATCTTTATGATTTGTAGAAAATAATCATTGTTGCAATATTTAGAAAAGATTAAATGGCTGATAAAAGTGATAGATTGTAAATCTATATATAAGGATAAATTCCTTTTTAATCATATTTAAACTTTATAGTCAATTTATGATATTAGACTGCAATTCTAAAGGAATAAAATATAATTTTATTAAAGTTTTTAAAACTTAAAAGATAATTCTTTTATTTATAACTTTGAAGGCTATTAGTTTTTTTAACTTAAAGTTTTAGGAAAAAATAAAAAATAAATTAATAAATAAAAGCCCGAAAATGGAAATAAATAAAAGGAAAGAGAAGATTAGTTTTTTTTTTCTATTAAAATAATATGTAAAGTTTCAGTTTATTTCATTATGGTTTAATAAAAAAGCCGAATAAGAGATTCGTAAATAAAAGTATAGGGTAATTAAAGTTAAATTAATTATTATAATCAGAAGAAAGAATATGTTTAAATTTATTAATAAATCAATGACTAGTCATTTTGGAAAGAAGCCAAGAAATGGAGGGAGTCCTCCTAAAGAGAGTAAAGGAATAAAAATTACTGTTTTTATCAAAAATTTGAAATTAAATGAAGAAAAAATTTGATTTAAATTAAAAATTTTTAATCTGTTAAAAAGAAAAATAATTGTAATTGACAAAAAGCAATAAAAAATAAAATAGATTTTTCAAATATTTTGATTATTTAAAATTCCTGCCACTATTCAGCCTAGGTGATTAATAGAGGAAAATGCTATTAATTTTCGTAAAGAGGTTTGGTTTAAACCTCCAAAAGAGCCGAAAGAAACAGACATAATAATTGCGAAATAAAAAAAATAATTATTTAAACAAAAAGAAAGAAGGATAATAGGCGCGATTTTTTGTCAAGTTATTAAAATAATATTATTAATTCAATTTAGACCTTCTATAACAATAGGGAACCAGAAATGGAAAGGTGCTATTCCTGTTTTTATTATCAGAGAAGAAGCAAGAATAATATTGATTTTAGAATTAAAATTTGTTATTATTTTTCATTCAATTAAAAAAGAAAATAAAATAATAGAAAATAAAAGGATTCTTGAAGCTAAGGCTTGTGTTAGAAAATATTTCAACGAAGCTTCTGAGGAAAATAGGTTATTTAATTTTATTGTCAAGGGGATAAAAGACAATAAATTAATTTCTAATCCTATTCAAACTCTAAACCACGATGAAGAACAAATTCTAATCATTGTTCCTAAAAATAATGTGGATAAAAACAATATTTTGTATGAATTTTTTAAAATTAAAAAGAAAAGGATTATAACCTTTATATATAGGGTATGAACCTAGAAGCTTTATTAGCTTATCTTTTTTATAAATTTTATATTTTGGTGTATGGAGCATAAAAGATTTTGATTCTTTTGGAGATAGTTTAATTCTATTAAATATAATTCTTATACTTTAATGAATGTAATTATTAAAATTACATGTTTTACCCTATCAAGGTAGTCCTTTTTCAGGCAATTCATT